AAAAACGTACTTCTATATCAAAAAAGCGTATTCGTAAAAATATTTGGAAAAGGAAAGGATATTGGGCGGCGTTAAAAGCTTTGTCATTAGGGAAATCTCTTTCTACTGGGAATTCAAAAAGTTTTTTTGTACGACAAACAAATAAGTCCTAAAATATTGGAATAATCGGAATGGATTTGACTCAAAAATTTGGCTCAATACTTTTTTAATATGAAATTAACAATTGGCAGTCCCTATTCTAATCAATATGAAATAGACCAGGTTTCCATCTTATAAGATGTCTAAAAAAAAGAATTCTTCTGTTTTCTGAATTCTAAAAAAAAAAAGAATAAAGAAACAAATACAAGATTTTTTATTTCTTTGTAGTATATTTTCACTAATATTTTTGTGGTGGGGAGTCTTATTTTCCCCATCGACCTTTACAATAATGAACAATTTTTCTCTTTCTCGGGACGGGCAGATATAATATTTTTAGTTCAAATTAATGGATTGTTGAAACTAATGGATTACATGGTAAAAAATTTTGGATAACTTTATGACTTCTTAATTTATAATTTTTTATAATTTTTAGTAATTACTATATGAAATGGATTTACCATATATCTCCAATTTTGAGCCCAATTAATAAAAGAACTTCATTGTTGAGATATTATGTATAACTAATCTATGAATGTACAAATAATGTGTCAATTTGAAGTAATCCAAAATAGGTTATTTTGGATTCATTGAGAAAATTTATTTTTTGTTTGAAATTTATGAAATCAGATAAACGAGAAATAATGAAGTATCAATAAAAGTAAAAAATGAAAACAGTTTTTTTTATTCTATCGAGAGAATAATCTACTTACAAAAGTTGGATTTTAGAATAGGATAAACTACGTCAAAGCCCTAAGATAAATAAACCGGACACCCTAATAAATGAAACTAATGAACCTTCAAATTGACTTTTGAACTCATTTTTTTTATCAATTTGAGTGTTGACTAAAAAACTTATTTGATTGAATTGACTTGTTCAATATCGACGATTGAATATAAATAGGCTATTATTAGTTCGAGTAAGCCGCTATGGTGAAATCGGTAGACACGCTGCTCTTAGGAAGCAGTGCTAGAGCATCTCGGTTCGAGTCCGAGTGGCGGCATGACATCTTCTAAAAGATATCCAATAGATCCTATAATAAAAATAAATTAAATTCCCGATTTCTAATTCTTAATTAATATTAATTTAGGGGATTCCCTCCCTTTTTTTCATTTTTATGATATTTTCAACTTTAGAGCATATATTCACTCATATTTCCTTTTCGATTGTTTCAATTGTAATTATAATTCATTTGATAACCTTATTGGGCAATGAAATCATAAAACCATATGATTCGTCAGAAAAGGGGATGATAGTTACTTTTTTATGTCTAACAGGATTATTAATCACTCGTTGGATTTATTCGGGCCATTTCCCGCTAAGTGATTTATATGAATCATTAATCTTTCTTTCATGGAGTTTCTCCCTTATTCATATAGTCCCTTATTTCAAAATAAGAAAAAATTATTTAACCGAAATAACTGCCTCAAGTACTATTTTTACCCAAGGCTTTGCTACTTCGGGTCTTTTAACTGAAATACGTAAACCCACAATATTAGTACCTGCTCTACAATCGGAGTGGTTAATAATGCACGTAAGTATGATGATATTGAGCTATGCGGCTCTTCTTTGTGGATCATTATTATCAGTAGCACTTCTAGTCATTACATTTAGAAAGATTTTTTATAGTTATAAAAGTAATAATTTCTTAAAATTAAATGAGTCTTTTTCATTTGGTGAAATCCAATACAAGAATGAAAGAAACAATATTTTTAAAGAAAATTATTTTTTGTCTGCTAAGAATTATTACAAGGCCCAATTGATTCAACAATTAGATTATTGGAGTTATCGTGTGATTAGCCTAGGATTTATATTTTTAACCATAGGTATTCTTTCAGGAGCAGTATGGGCTAATGAAGCATGGGGATCATATTGGAGTTGGGATCCAAAGGAAACTTGGGCCTTTATTACTTGGATCGTATTCGCAATTTATTTGCATATTCGAACAAATAAAAATTTTCAGGGGACAAATTCCGCAATTGTGGCGACTCTAGGTTTTCTTATAATTTGGATATGCTATTTTGGGGTAAATCTATTAGGAATAGGGCTACATAGTTATGGTTCATTTACGTTAACCTCTAGTTAAATTCCAGAAAAGTTCTTACGAATACAAACGGAATACGGTGTATATAAAACACCTTGTGTCAACCGGCGACAACCGTGTGAATCAAGTCAAGTAGTGTAGTGATTCACACGGTTCTCGCAAAGACCAAGTATATTGGGTGAAAATTCAAATTCATATTTTGTTTTTACTTTATTTAAGATTTAAGAGAATAAAAATCCTTCTTCTTTTTTCTTTTCATTAGTCAACGAACTCTTAAAAATCATAGGAGTTTTTTTCTTTAAGAAAACTATCTATAAAAA